TATTAAATAAACATTTTTAATAACACGTACTATTGTTAATTCTTGGATTTATTTTATATATAATAAATAAATTATAATCAATAAGATAAATATTATCATATAGATTAATATAGAATCTACCCTCTAATTAATAAAGAGGGTAGATTCATATATGAATAAATCATTTAATATATTAATTAATCATATATATATATATATGTACGTATCATTTAATTATTATTAATTATAAGTTCAATTTTTTATAATTCAATTAAGTAAACTTCTTTCTTTTCTTAACTTTAAGAAAGAAGTTTACCTATTAGATAATATATATAATAAATAAATTATAATCAATAAGATAAATATTATCATATAGATTAATATAGAATCTACCCTCTAATTAATAAAGAGGGTAGATTCATATATGAATAAATCATTTAATATATTAATTAATCATATATATATATGTACGTATCATTTAATTATTATTAATTATAAGTTCAAGTTTTTATAATTCAATAGAGATTTAGTTTTGAGATGGCAAGAAACCTTTTATGCTCTTTAGAGATTTAGTTTTGAGATGGCAAGAAACCTTTTATGCTCTTTAGAGATTTAGTTTTGAGATGGCAAGAAACCTTTTATGCTCTTTAGAGATTTAGTTTTGAGATGGCAAGAAACCTTTTATGCTCTTTAGAGATTTAGTTTTGAGATGGCAAGAAACCTTTTATGCTCTTTAGAGATTTAGTTTTGAGATGGCAAGAAACCTTTTATGCTCTTTAGAGATTTAGTTTTGAGATGGCAAGAAACCTTTTATGCTCTTTAGAGATTTAGTTTTGAGATGGCAAGAAACCTTTTATGCTCTTTAGAGATTTAGTTTTGAGATGGCAAGAAACCTTTTATGCTCTTTAGAGATTTAGTTTTGAGATGGCAAGAAACCTTTTATGCTCTTTAGAGATTTAGTTTTGAGATGGCAAGAAACCTTTTATGCTCTTTAGAGATTTAGTTTTGAGATGGCAAGAAACCGTTGATGCTCTTTAGAGATTTAGTTTTGCCGTGTTTAAATTTTTTTATGAAATATAAGTTTGATTCTTGCTTTTTAATTAATTATTTTAATTTATTACATGAATTTTTTTTATTTTTTTATATTCAGTAATTAAGTTTATTATTATTTTTATTTTTTAAAAGAAATTAAATTAAGATAGATACAGTTTGTGCCAGCAATCGCGGTTATACAAATTATTTAAATTAATTTTGAATTGGTTTATTTAATTATTTATTTTTTGATAAAGATTTTAATTAATTTAGGTGGAATTTATTTTTTAAGTAATGTTCTTAAAATTATTTAGTTAATTTTAAATCTAAACTAGGATTAGATACCCTATTATTTAATATAATATTTTGCCTGAACTTTAATAATTTTTATTATGAAACTCAAAGAATTTGGCGGTAAATTAAATCTTTTTAGGGGAATTTGTATTTTAATTGATAAACCACGATACTTTGTACCTTTTATTTATTTGTATATCGCTATAAGTTGAATTTTTTATAAGGGATATTCTTTAATTTTGGAAAATAAATGTTAGGTCAAGGTGCAGTTTTTAAAAGGTAAATATGAATTACTTTAGTAATATTAAAGTTAGGATGTTCTAGTTTTTATTAGGGTTAAAATAGGATTTAATAGTAATTTTAATTAATTAATTAATTTGAATCAAGTTCTAATTTATGTACATATCGCCCGTCGCTCCCATTAATATGGGATAAGTCGTAACAAAGTAATTGTACTGGAAAGTGTAGTTAGGATTCAGATTGTAGCTTATTTAAAAGCTTGTTTTTTACGTTAATATGAAGAATTTTATTCCTTTCTGATAATAATTTTTATTCTTTTTTTGTTATAATTTTGTTATAGTATGTTTAAGTAATAATTCTTAATTTTTTATTGTGAAATGATTTAACTAATATTTTATAAGTATTTTATATTACCTTTTGTATCAGGGTAATTTTAATTTTTTAATTATTTTTAATTCCCGAATTAAGAAGATTTAAGTTTAAATTTATTAATTGTTGAATAAATTTTATTAATTTTTATTTGGTAGTCAAAAGTTAATTCGATTCTTAATATATCTGGTTTTTTAAGATATAATTTAATTATAGGTTATTGTATTAGTTAACCTAATTTTGTTAGGGATAATCTTAACATATTTATTTAATATTATTAAAAGTATCTTTATTATTTTTTAAATTTTAAATTTAGTTTTTAATTAATTAAGATTGATTTTTTTTGATATTTTATATATTAATTTTTTTATTAAAATTATTAAATTAATTAGTTTTTTAATTTAATAATGATTTAATTAGTATAATTTATAATTAATTTTGAATGAATTCGACAAAATTAATTTCCAACTGTTTAACAAAAACATTTCTTTAAGTTTTTATTTAAGGTAGTTCCTGCTCAATGAAATTTAAATAGCTGCAGTATTTTGACTGTACAAAGGTAGCATAATAAATAGTTTCTTAATTAGAAACTGGGATGAATGGATTAATGAGAAAGATGTTTTATTAATTTTAATTTTATAATTTACTTTTTAAGTAAAAAAGCTTAATTGTTTCTTAGGGACGAAAAGACCCTACAGAACTTTTTATTTTTGATTTATTATTTAGTTAAATTTAAATTATAAGGTATTTTATTGGGGTGATAAATAAATTATTAACTTTATTTAAAAAAATCATTAATTTATGAATTATTGATCCTTGATTTGGGTTATAAGATAAAGTTACCTTAGGGATAACAGCGTAATTTTGATGGGGAGTTCTTATTTATATTAAAGTTTGCGACCTCGATGTTGAATTAGGATTAATACAAGGGGTAGGTTTTTTGTGATTTAAGTCTGTTCGACTTTTAAATTCTTACATGATTTGAGTTCAAACCGGTGTGAGCCAGGTTGGTTTCTATCTTAATATATTTATATTTTCTTAGTACGAAAGGACCAGTTAATACAATTTTAATTGTTAATTTATGATTGATTTGGCAGATAAAATGTATTAAATTTAGAATTTAACTATGTAATAATATTACATTCAATAATTTATTTATTAACTTCTTTTTTTTTAATTACTATGGTTTTGGTTTCGGTTGGGTTTTTTACTTTGTTAGAACGAAAGGTTTTAAGATATATTCATTTTCGTAAGGGTCCTAATAAAGTAGGTGTTATTGGAATTTTACAGCCCTTCAGAGATGGGATTAAACTTTTTGTTAAAGAGCAATCTTGGCCTATAAATTCTAATTTTATTATTTATTATTTATGCCCAATTTACTTACTTTTACATTCCCTATTTCTTTGAGTTTTGCTACCTAGTATTTTTAATACTATTACTTTTAGATACGGGTTTCTTTTTTTTCTTTGTTGTTCAGTTTTAAATGTTTATGGATTAATTATTAGAGGTTGATCTTCCAATAGATTATATTCTATTTTAGGTTCAATTCGAAGGGTTTCTCAAGCTATTTCTTATGAGGTTTCTTTATCAATTATTTTATTATGTTATTTTTTAATGATTGAAGGTTATAATTTTTTTGATATGATATTAATTCAGTCTAATTTTTGGTTTTGTTTTATTTCTTTTCCTTTATTTTTTTGTTGATTTTCTTGTTGTTTAGCAGAGAGGAATCGAACTCCTTTTGATTTTTCTGAAGGGGAAAGTGAATTAGTTTCTGGGTTTAATGTTGAATATGGTGGTGGTGGATTTGCACTATTATTTATTTCAGAGTATTCTAGAATTATTTTCATTTCAATGATTACTTCTCTTATTTTTTTGGGGGGTAATTTTATAAATTTCTTTTTTTTTTTAAAAATTATTTTTTTGTGTTTTGTTTTTATTTGGGTTCGGGGTTCTTTTCCACGTTATCGATATGATAAATTAATATATCTTGCTTGGAAATGTTATTTACCACTATCTTTTAATAGTTTACTATTTTTTATTTTAATCAAGTTATTAGTTTATTATCATTTTTTTTTGTTATTTAAGTTATTAAATAAATCTTTCTTATATTTTCAAAATATATGCTTTATATAAGCTAAATAACTAATTAATTAGTTTATCTCAAAGTTTAATTAATATTGGGTCAATAATAAAATATATAAAATATATAATGGTTAATATTAATCCTGTTCTTGTAAAAGGTAATTCAACAGGTCGTGCCCCAATCCAGGTTAGTAAAATTACTACTGAAATAAATAATCAAAAGTTTAATTGATTTACTGGGTAAAATATTAAACCTTTAAATTTTATTTTTATTGAGAAAGGTAAAATAGTAAGAATTAAAATTGAGAGGAATAATGCTAGCACCCCCCCTAGTTTATTAGGAATTGATCGTAAAATGGCATATGCGAAAAGGAAATATCATTCTGGTTGAATGTGGATTGGAGTTACTATTGGATTTGCTTGAATAAAATTATCAGGATCTGATAATATGTAGGGTTCTAATAGATTTAGTGTAAATAATAATGTTAATATAATTGTAAATCCTATTAGGTCTTTGATAGAAAAGTATGGGTGAAACGGGATTTTATCAATGTTTGAGTTAATCCCAATTGGATTATTTGATCCTGTAGTATGTAAAAAAAATAAGTGAATAATTGTTATTATAATAATTAAAAAAGGTAGTATAAAATGAAGACTAAAAAATCGTGAAAGAGTTGCGTTGTCTACTGCGAAACCACCTCACAATCAGTTTACTATTATTGACCCAATATAGGGAATTGCTGATAATAAGTTTGTAATTACTGTGGCCCCTCAGAAAGATATTTGACCTCAGGGAAGTACATATCCTAAGAATGCTGTGGCTATTGTTGTGAGTAGTATAATAATTCCTATTATTCATGTTTTAATATAATTGAATGAACCATAGTATATACCTCGTCCTGTATGAATATATAAGCAAATAAAAAAAAGTGATGCACCATTCGAATGGGTTGTTCGTATTATTCATCCATAATTAACATCCCGAGTGATATGATTTACGCTTATAAAAGCCATTTCAATATTAGCAGTATAATGTATTGACAAGAAAATGCCTGAAATTAGTTGAATTGTTAAGCAAATTCCTAAGATCGATCCAAAATTCCATCAAGATGATAAATTAGATGGTGTGGGTAAATCAATTAATGAATAATTAATAATTTTAATTAAAGGATTATTTTTTCGTAATGCTTTGTTCATAAGTTTTATGATTTAGATCGTAGTGGTCCTTTAAAATGTTTAACAATTTTTGTTACTACAATTATAGTTAATAATAAATAATTTACTAATAAGATAGTTAATAAAAATGATTTATTGTTATATAATTTAATTATTGATATTTGATCAAAAGATTTTAATAAAATTATTTCTTGATTTTCGTTAATTTGAATTTCTATTATTTCATCTATATAGAAAATTATAATTATTATTAATAAAGTTAAGTTAAAATTTAATTTAAATTTTTCGTTTGATGATACTCTTCTTATATAGGATACAAGAATTAGTAATCCTCCTACTATTATTAGAAATGTAATTATAATAAATCATGAAGAGGACAATATTTTGTTTATAAGTATAACCCTTAATATTGTTTGTAATAGTAATATTAATCCTATGCTTAAAGGGTTTTTTAATCAAATAATTATTATGGAAATAATAATTATTATCTTAATAATAATTATTTTAATTTCAGTTAATAGTTTAATAAAAATTTAGGTTTTGGGTATCTAAGATATGTTTAAGAATTTTTAACTGATGATTTAAGATTTATATCATTTTTAGTTTACAAAACTAATATTTTTTATTAAATTATTAAAACTAATGACCAATTTATTAATTATTTTTTTCTTTAGAGTTATTTCTATAATCTTTATTCGTAAGCATATTTTGTTAGTTCTAATTAGTTTAGAATTTATTGTTCTATTAATCTTATTAATTTCAGTTATTTTTTGTTTAAAATCTGAATTTTCCTTTTATGTTTATTTATTATTTATAACTTTATTTGTTTGTGAGGCAGTATTGGGACTTAGTTTATTGGTGAATATAATTCGTTGTCATGGTAATGATTATTTAAATTCGATATTTTTATGATAAAGTATATTTTTTATATAGTTTTTATAGTTCCTTGTATATTTATAACAATGTCATGATATTATTATCAATTTATATTTTTATTAATTATAATAATAATTATGTTGAGTTATACTAATGTGTTTTATTGTAATTTAGGTTACTTTTTTGGTATGGACGGTTTATCTTATGGTTTAATTATTTTAACTATTTTTATTGGGTTCTTGATAATTAAATCAAGTAATAATATCCAAAAAGATATATCTTTTAATCTATTTTTAATTATTAATTTAAGTCTTATGCTGTGTTTAATTATGATTTTTTGTGTTGTAAATTTATTCATAATGTATTTATTTTTTGAATTTAGGTTAGTCCCTTTAATAATTATTATTTTAGGTTGGGGTTATCAACCAGAACGGTTATTATCAGGATTATATTTATTTTTTTATACTTTGTTTGCTTCTTTACCACTTTTATTAGTAATTATGAATTTTTATTTAAAATTAAATTCTATGTTTTTTGATGTAATTATGTATTTTAATACAAGGTTTCTTGTAAATTTTTGTATGATTTTTGCTTTTTTAGTAAAGCTACCTATGTTTATACTTCATTTCTGGCTTCCAAAAGCCCATGTTCAAGCCCCAGTTTCTGGGTCTATAATTTTAGCTGGCATTTTATTAAAAATTGGGGGTTATGGAATTATTCGATTTGAATTAATTTATGAGATTGGATTTAGATATTTTAGGTTTGTTTGATATTCAATCTGTTTAGTAGGTACATTGTTAGTAAGGTTAGTTTGTTTAATTCAAGGTGATATAAAATGTTTAATTGCCTACTCTTCAGTAGCTCATATAGGTATATGTCTTTTAGGTCTGTTAACTATAATAAAATCTGGTATTGTAGGTTCATATTTAATAATAATTGGTCATGGATTATGCTCGTCAGGTTTGTTTTGTATTTCAAATTTAATATATGAACGTATAGGGAGACGTAGATTTTTTATTAATAAAGGATTAATTTGTTTTATACCAAATCTTTGTATAATAATATTTATATTATGTTCTTTTAATATAAGATGTCCACCAAGAATTAACTTCTTTGGTGAAGTATTAATTATAATTAGAATAATTAGTTATTGAAATTGTTCAATTTACTATCTAGTAATTATTTCCTTAATAAGAGCTTGTTTTAGCTTATATCTCTATAGATATAGGTACCACGGCCAATATTTCATAATATACAGGTATATAATTAATATAGTACGAGAATATTTGTTATTAATCATTCATATTATTCCTATATTTTTATTTATTTTTATTATTGATTTAATTTTCTAATTAAGTAGTTTATATAAAAATATAGGTCTGTGGATTCTAAGAAGTTGATAATTAACCTTAAGTTTTGATTAAAGTTAATTTTTATTTTACTTGGTTTTTTATTATGTTATTTTCTTCATTTTTTCTTATGTATTTTAGATTGATTTTTAATTTAATTAATTATTCATTAATATTGGAGTTTTCATTATTCAATATAAATTCAGTTAATGTAACCTATGTTTTATTATTTGATTATATTTCATTAATTTTTATATCAGTGGTTTTATTTATTTCTTCTATAGTAATTTTATATAGATATAATTACATAGGGGGATTGTCCTATTCTTCAATTCGATTTTTATTTTTAGTAATTTTGTTTATTGTTAGAATAATTCTAATAATTTTAAGCCCTAATTTAATTAGTATTATGTTAGGTTGAGATGGATTAGGGTTAGTCTCTTATTGTTTAGTAATTTATTACATATCTAATAATAGATATATTGCTGGTATAATTACTTGTTTAACTAATCGGTTAGGTGATGTAAGTTTATTAATTTGTATTTCTTGAATAATATCTTACGGAAGATGACATTTCATTTTTTATAAAAATTACTTTGATAATTATATTTGTATAATAATAATTTTATCATGTTTTACTAAAAGTGCACAAATTCCTTTTTCTAGTTGATTACCAGCAGCTATAGCTGCTCCAACTCCTGTTTCTTCCTTAGTTCATTCCTCTACTTTAGTTACTGCCGGAGTTTATTTATTAATCCGATTTCATAATTACATTTATTATAATAAAATTTTATTATTTTTAAGAATGATAACTTTAATTTTTTCTTCTGTTTGTGCAAATTATGAATTTGATTTAAAAAAAATTATTGCTTTATCGACTTTAAGTCAATTAGGTTTAATAATGATTTCATTATTATTAAATATAATTGATTTATCATTTTTTCATTTATTAACTCATGCTATATTCAAATCATTGCTTTTTCTTTGTTCTGGTATTTTTATTTATTACATAAATGATAATCAAGATATTCGTATAATAAGATCTGTATGTAATAGGATACCTTTTACTACATCATGTTTTAACATTTCTTCAATAGCCTTATGTGGTATCCCATTTTTATCAGGGTTTTATTCTAAAGATCAAATTATTGAAAGTTATCTTCTCGAGGATATAAATTCTTATATATTTTATATTATGTATTTAAGGTTAGGTTTAACTTCAAGGTATAGTATCCGTTTGTTTTATTATTCAATAATTATGAATAATAAGCTATTAAGATTGACATTAATAGTTGATACTATAAATTTTATAAAGTTAAGTATTTATTTTTTAACTCTTTTTTCTGTATTCTTTGGGTGTATACAAATATGAATAATTAATTTAGATTTAGAAGTTGTTATAGTTCCATTATATATTAAATTAATTAGTTTAGTTATAGTACTTTTAGGGTTTTGAACAGGATTGGAAATACTTAGGTTTTCTTATTTATTGTCTAATAATTTTTATTATTTTAATAGTAAAATATGATTTTTGTTTAGGCACTCATTTTTCTTATATAATTATTTCTATAAATTAGGAACTTATACAAACAATTTTGTTATGTCATGAGGAGAATATTATGGGGCTGTTGGGTTGTCTTTTTTTTTAAAAAAAATCTCATTTATAATACACAGTTTATTGAATAATAATATTAAAATATTTTTAATTACTTTTCTTATTTGATTATTATTTATTATTTAATTTAAATAGCTTATGTTTAGAGCGTAATATTGAAGATATTGGGGAGTATAATTTACTTTAAATAATTTTAACTTATAACTAAATTTATAAGTATATAACTAAATCTTCAATGAAAATGAAATGTTTTTATTAAACTATATAAATAAGAAACAAACGAGAATAATCGCTTAGAAATTTAGTTAGAAGCTAATTTCTTTATATTTCTTTTAATTAGAATAGTTATTCAATCTTTTTATTAACAATAAAATGCCTCAATTTTTGGCTTTAATTAAAACATGGGGTGAGGGGGTTCCCTAATTTTAGGTCGAAACTAAATGTAATTATTACTTCTTTGTTAAAGATTAGTATTGAAACACTTTTTGAATGCAAATCAAATATTATAATTAAATATAATCCTTAATTTGTTCAGTTTAATATCCCATTGTATCATTCATAATATAAACCTATTAATAGAATGATAATAAAAATGATTGAAGTTAATATTCAAAAAAGTAAATTCCTTGATTTTATCAAAAAAATTATGGGGATAATAATAATGATTTCAATATCAAAGATTATAAAAATAACTGCAATTAAAAAAAAATGAATAGAAAATGGTAGTCGGCTATAACTTATAGGATTGAATCCACATTCAAATGGGGTAGATTTTTGTAAATCAGTAATGGACTTCTTTCTAAAATTCATTATTATAATTAATATAAATACAATAATAATTATAATTGTTAATATGTTAATTATAATCAAATTTATTATTTAACCTTCTTGAAGACCTATAAGTTGGAAGCTTATTATACTTATTTATAATAGATAAATATATACCTCACCAATAAATCCTAATATATAAAAATAATCATACTACATCAACAAAATGTCAATATCAAGCTGAAGCCTCAAATCCTACATGATGATATCTAGATTGATGTAATTTTATAATTCGTAACAATCTTACAATAATAAAAATTGTTCCTACAATTACATGAAATCCATGAAATCCAGTTCTTATAAAAAATGTGGACCCATAGATGCAATCTGAAATACAAAATCTTGATTCCGTATATTCATATCATTGTAATAAAGTAAAATAGATTCCTAAAGTTACTGTAATAATAATTCTTTGCACTGTTTGAGTAAAATTCTTATTTAATAATGAATTATGAGCTCAAGTTATAGAAATACCTGATGATAAAAGAATTATTGTATTTAATATAGGAATATTTATTGGATTAAATGATTTAATTCCTGATGGTGGTCATTGAAGACCTACTTCCATACTAGGGGATAAACTGCTATGAAAATAAGCCCAAAAAAAAGATGCAAAAAATAAAATTTCTGATAAAATAAATAAAATTATTCCTAATTTTATTCTTAAAACAACTTTTTTAGTATGTATTCCCTGAAATGTGGATTCTCGAATTACATCCCGTCACCATTGAATTATAGTTATTAAAATAATAACAACTCCTAAAATCATTAAGTGTATACTTAATATATGAAATAATATTACAAGTCCAGATACTAAAGTTATTACTCCAATAGATCCAGTTAAAGGTCAGGGCCTAAAATCAACTAAATGATATGGGTGGTTATTCATATTAAACTTCCCTTGAATATAAAGTTGTTAATGTTATAAATACATAAGCTTGAATAATAGAAACTGAAATTTCAAAAGATATTAAAATAATAAATACAGCCATAAAAATAATGATAATTGTAAATCTATTATTTCCTAATAATGATATCAATAAATGTCCGGCAATTATATTAGCAGTTAATCGAACTGCAAGTGAAATGGGTCGAATTAAATTTCTAATGGTTTCAATTAATACTATAAATGGTATAAGTATTGGGGGTGTTCCTATTGGGACTAAATGGGAAAATATTATATTTGTTTTATTAAATCATCCGTATATTATGAACGATACTCATATTGGGAGAGCAATAGAGAGGGAAAATATTAAATGTGATGATCTTGTAAAAACATAGGGAAATAATCCTATTGAATTATTTATTATAATTAATATAAAAATTCTTATTATTAATAAAGTTATACCTTTGTATGATAAAAGTATAGATATTTCATAATTTAATGTAAGTATAACCTTATTATATAATAAAGTTAATTTATTAGGAATAAACCAAAAATTGTAAGGAATTATTAAAATAAAAATAAATCTTCTAACTCAATTTATTGATATTATCCCAGTACACGGATCAAATACCGAAAAAAGATTAGTTATCATTTTCAAGTTAAGTTTGAGTAACCTAGCTTATTAATATTGGTGTTGTTAATTAAATAATTAAAATAAATTATAGAATTTATAATTAAAAAGCATAAAATAAAAATTAAAAATATAATTACTCATCACATAGGGGATATTTGAGGCAACAAAAATTACCTAAGTATTATTAACTTGACAAGTTAAGGTTTTTGTTAAACTAAATTTTTCATTAAGAGTAGACGCTAATTACTATAATATGATTTAAGAGATCATTACTTGCTTTAAGTAACTTAATGAATAAAGCATAATTCAATTAATGAAAGAATTTATGTTAATTCTCTCTAATCGAATAGGTATAAATCTGTGGTTAGAACCACAGATTTCAGAACATTGACCAAAATAAATTCCCGGCCGGTTAATATTAATTATTCTTTGGTTAATTCGACCAGGAGAACAATCAACCTTTACCCCCAAAGAAGGGATTGTTCAAGAATGAATAACATCCATTGATGTAAATAACATACGAATATTTGTATTAAATGGTAAAACTAAGCTATTATCTACCTCAATTAATCGAAAATCATCAACCCTGAAATCACTTATAGGTTTTATATATGAATCAAATTCAACCTGATTAAAATCAGAATATTCATATGATCAATATCATTGATGACCAATAGATTTAATAGTTAATGATGGTAAATCAATTTCTTCTAATAGATATAAAATACGTAATGAAGGTAAGGCAATAAAAATGAGTATGAATGCTGGAAAAATAGTTCAGATCAATTCGATTATTTGTCCTTCAAGTAAATATCGATTAATATAATTATTAATTATTAATGAAATTATTATATATATTACAATCATTGTAATTACTACAATGATTATTATTGAATGATCATGAAATACAATTAAGTGTTCCATAAAAGCAGATACTGAGTCTTGAAAAGAAAATATTATTCATATAGAAATTTCTAATAAAATAATTATTTATATATGAATCTTAAATTCATTGCACTACTCTGCCATATTAGAAAATATTTAATATAGGTAATTCATTATAAGAATGTTCATTGGGAGGGGTATTTTGGTATCATTCAATTGATGATAACATATTATTAGTAAAAATTACAATTCGTTTTGAAATTATTCTTTCTCAAATAATAAAAATTATAAAAATAATTCCGATTAATGAAATCAATCTACCAATTGATGAAATAACATTCCATATAGTATATGAATCTGGATAGTCAGAGTACCGTCGGGGTAAACCTCTTAACCCTAAAAAGTGTTGAGGGAAAAAAGTTATATTTACCCCAGTAAATATTACTGAAAATTGAATCTTTAATCATCTTGGAATTAGAGTCAATCCTGTAAACAATGAGTATCATTGAATAAATCCTGCTAAGATGGCAAACACAGCTCCTATAGATAATACATAATGAAAGTGGGCTACAACATAATATGTATCATGTAAAGCTAAATCGATTGATGAGTTTGAGAGAATAATACCTGTAAGTCCCCCCATAGTAAACAAGAAAACAAAACCTAATGATCAAATTATTGAAATGGAAAAATTAATAGCTACTCCATGTATAGTAGCTATTCAACTAAAAACCTTAATTCCTGTTGGTACAGCAATAATTATTGTGGCAGAAGTAAAATAAGCTCGAGTATCTACATCCATACCAACTGTAAATATATGATGTGCCCATACTACAAATCCTAATAGTCCAATCGAAATCATTGCATAGAGTATACCAACATAACCAAAAGATTCATTCTTCCCTCTTTCTTGACTTACAATATGAGAAATTAATCCAAAACCTGGTAAGATTAAAATGTAAACTTCTGGGTGACCAAAAAATCAAAACAGATGTTGGTATAAAATTGGGTCTCCACCACCCGAAGGGTCAAAAAAAGATGTATTAATATTTCGATCGGTTAATAGTATAGTGATAGCACCTGCCAATACAGGTAATGAAAGTAATAATAATAATGCAGTAATTAATACTGATCAAACAAATAAGGGTGTTTGATCAAATTTTATACCAACACTACGTATATTAACAATAGTAGAAATAAAATTTGCTGCACCTAAAATGGAAGAAATTCCAGCGAGATGTAAGGAAAAAATTGCTAAATCAACACTTGCACCAGAGTGAGCAATATTCGAAGATAATGGGGGATAAACTGTTCACCCAGTTCCTACTCCTATTTCAACCATTGAACTGATTATAAGTAAACATAAAGAGGGTGGTAATAATCAAAACCTTATATTATTTATCCGAGGAAATGCCATATCAGGAGCCCCAATCATTAAAGGAACTAATCAATTTCCAAAACCCCCAATTATAATAGGCATAACTATAAAAAAAATTATAATAAAGGCATGAGATGTTACTACTACATTATAAATTTGATCATTATTTATGTAAGAACCAGGTTGCCCCAGTTCAACCCGAATAATAAGTCTTAATATCATCCCCAATATTCCTGATCAAACCCCTAAGAAAAAGTATATAGTACCAATATCTTTATGATTAGTAGAAAATAATCATTTATTCATTAAGATGGCTGAATAAAGTAATAAACTGTAAATTTATAAATGGATTATTATCCTCTTAATATTTAAGTCTTATAGTTTAAGTTAAAATATAAAATTGCAAGTTTTGAGATGGTCTTCCTAAGACTTATTAGAAATATTTTTAACTTTGAAGGTTAATAGTTTAGCTTAACTTAAAGACTTTAAGCTAAACTCTTAATAAGTAAAAATACAGGAAAAGAAGATAAGTTTATTAAAACAAAAATTAACCTAATGTTATTAGGCTTAATTAAGTTTCACTTTAATATTAAAGAAAAAAATATTATAGAAATATAAGAAATACGTATATAAAAGAACAAAACTAAAAGAGCAGTAGAAATTAAAGAAATTAATAAAATAAAATTATTAGTCAATAAAAGAAATTCAATAATAACAAGCTTATTAACAAAACCTAATAGAGGTGGTAAACCACCTATTGATAAAATTATAAATCAAAAAATTAATTTTTTAGCTATATTATATTCTGATATAATAATTTGATTTACATATTTGGAGTTTAACCCATTAATTACAAATAATAAGCAAAATAAAATAAATCCGTAAATTACAAAATAAATTAATCATAATGAATTATTATTAATGCATGTAATAATTACACCTAAATTGTAGATAGAGGAAAAAGCTAGTAATTTTCGAATTGAATTTTGGATTAATCCAGAAATTGAACCGATTAATATTCTAATCAAGGATAATAATATGAATTCAGAATTTATTATTCTCATAAGAAACAAAGGAACAAATTTTATTAAAAAAAGCATAATAAATATACAAAAATAATTTAATCCCTCTACAACACTTAATACTCATATATGAAAAGGAGCAACGCCTAATTTTACTAATAAAGAAATAATAATAACTAATTTACTTAAATTTATTAATCTTATAACCAACATTATTATCCCAAATAATAATAATAAAGAACTAAGACTTTGAATAATAAAGTATTTTATTGAAGATTCAGAACCTAATAACCCTTCCCCAGAGATTATTGGAATAAAACATATTAAAGAAATTTCCAATCCGATTCAAACAGTAATTAAGTTTCTTGAACATAAAGATATCATAATCCCCAGAATTATGAATCTAAAAAATAAAATTGAATTTGAATTAATTAAAAAGAAAAGGATTATACCTATATATTTAGGGTATGAACCTAATAGCTTAATTAGCTTATCTTTTTGTAATAGTAGTGTAAATGCACATAAATTTTTGATATTTAAAGATTAAAGTCTAATTCTTAACATTACAATAAGAATACTAAGTACATAATTTATTCTATCAAAATAATCCTTTTATCAGGCACCTTATT